AGATACAGAGAGCAGCTTCCGATACCCTCACCTTGTTACGACTTACTTCATTTAACCCAATGAAGGCGACGGGCGGTTTGTGCATGTTTTAGAGTGTTATTTCATTAGAATTTCATTTAATCTAATTACTACTAAGTACACTTTCATTTCCCTTTTCAAGAAAAAAAAATTCATATTTAAATTTAAAATCGTAACCCATCTCTCCTTTTTCATAAGCCACACTTTTACCTGCCATAAGAAAATAAATTTTTTGCAGAAACTATTTTAGTCTTTGGGCGTTTCTTTTACGGAGGTAGATGAGCTTTAACAAGAAAAAGTAAGGTTTTCGTGGATTATCGATTACAGGACAGGTTCCCCTAGAAAAATAAAACACCGCCAAACCTTTAGAGTTTTAAGAATAATCTCGTAGTCCTCTGGTTAAATTATTTAAAATAAAGAATAATAGGGTATCTAATCCTAGTTTTTGTCTTTATCTTAGTAGATCCTTTTAAGTGAAATAAGATATAAAGAAATTATAAAAATTTTACCTTAAAAAGTTCTTAATTTTCACTTTAACAAATTAACTACATTTTACCAAATATTTTATTTTAAGATTTTTGTGTAACCGCAGCTGCTGGCACAAAATTAGCTATCTTTTAAAAACTTTCTGTTACTAACCTTAATTATTAAAACAATTTTAAATACTGGAGTTGTAAAAATTTATTAAGGATGATTATTTTTACTAATCCTCTATTTTTAATAAAGCTATTTATTAAAAATAGCTTTATTAAAATTTTATCTTTACCGTTTCTATAAATATTCCATGTATTATAAAGCTTCCTAATAAAAATAAGACAAGGTCAATCTTTATATACTAAGAATAAATAATTTATATATTATGATCCTAAATCATATGCACTAATCTGCCACCTTAGTTAATAAAGGGATTAAAATCCATATTTGGGGTATGAGCCCAATAGCTTTAATCTTAGCTTACTTTATTAGTCCTCATTATTTTATAAGGTTTAATACTTTCAAAATAATAAAAATTAATTTATTTTAAGTTGAAGGAAAATCCTCTTCTTTCAATCCTTTCGTACTAGAAAGAAGTTTTTATGAATAAAGATAGAAACTGACCTGACTTACGTCGGTCTGAACTCAGATCATGTAGGGTTTTAATGGTCGAACAGACCAACCTTTAAGAGCTGCTGCACCCTTAGGATACCCTAATCCAACATCGAGGTCGCAACCCCCTTTTTTGATATGGACTCTCAAAAGAGATTACGCTGTTATCCCTATGGTAACTTTATCTTTTTGTAAAAAAAAGATTATTTAAGTTTTTGATAAAGGAAGCTTAAGATTCCTTGGTTGCCCCAACCAAATTTTCTTTGTAATAGATTATTTTTTGTAAAAAATTGGAATTATAAAGAAAATAAAGCTCAATAGGGTCTTCTCGTCTTTTATTGAAATTTAGGCTTTTTAACCTAAATATTAATTTCTATTTAAAATTTTGGAGACAGTAAAGTTCTCAAAAAACCATTCATACCAGCCTCCAATTAAAAGGCTAATGATTACGCTACCTTTGCACGGTCAAAATACCGCGGCCGTTAAAAAATATATTCACCGGGCAGGCTTAACTTTAAATTTTAATCATAAAGCTATGTTTTTGATAAACAGTTGAAACTTTTATTGCCGAGTTCCTTCAAAATTTTTATTAATTTTACTTAATTGGCTTCCTGAAGAAGTGACTTTTTTTTTGTAAAAATACTCATTATTACATAATTTTTTAACTAATTAGTTTAAGTTAATATCTTAATACAAAAATGACTATAATTATTAAATTTTATTTATAATAAAATTATAACATTATTTTTATATGGATATTTTAAGTCCTTATGTTATTATTTCTAAAATAAATGTTCATTTTTAATCATAAAGCTTTTCCTTTATGATTTGTCTTTAGTGCTTAGACAATTTTATTAAGAAATTAGCTATATTTTTGTGCGATAAGTATATAACTTCTTAAAAAATATAAATCTATATGTTGCTACATAATAAGATCTTATTTTTTAAGCTCACAAAAATTTCGAAATAAAATTAATTAATTTTATTTTTCGTAATACCATAATGCAAAAGGTACGAATTTTTATTTCTTCTAATAGTAATTTAATGTTTTCCCTTACAGGTACTTATATCTAACTAAATTATTTCTTTCACCATACTATAAAAACATAATATTATAATTATACTACGTTATACTAAAGAGCAATATGTTGCTTACTATTTCTTTATGCTCACAGAAGCGAGATCTTTCCGTTGTAAGCGGAAGGCATATTTTCATGCTCCAAAAAGTCTTTAAACTTATAAAACTTGGTTTTTGTTTTTTAAAAAAACCAGTCAGTAAAATTAGTCAGAACGTTATTTTTTTACATTTAACTATTAAATTTTTAAATGATTTTAGCAAATTTATTTAAAAATTTGTATTAGCAAATTGATAAAAAAAAAATTTATCCCGGTTTAAAAATGTGTAAAGCCCCCCCCCCGGGGGGGGTATACAACATAACGGAGGGTGCTTGAATGGCCCCAAAAAAAAATAGCCATTCAAGCACCCTCCAACAACCAACTATAGAGCCGTTTCTATGGTGTATGTAAGCACATTAGATTTTCACTCTAAAAGAGCAGAAATAATTTGCTAGAAATTAAATAAATTTGCTAAAATCATTTAAAAATTTAATAGTTAAATGTAAAAAAATAACGTTCTGAGTAATTTTACTGACTGGTTTTTTTAAAAAACAAAAACCAAGTTTTATAAGTTTAAAGACTTTTTGGGGCATGAAAATATGCCTTCCGCTTACAACGGAAAGATCTCGCTTCTGTGAGCATAAAGAAATAGTAAGCAACATATTGCTCTTTAGTACAACGTAGTATAGCTGACTTCCAATCAGCAGGTTTAGTATTATCTAAAAGAGTAATGTAATTTTAATATTTAAATTGCTCGAAATCCTTATCATTTAGTTGAGTATAGTCCATGACCTTTAACAGGGTCATTAGGTGCTTTTTTTTAACTTCTGGAAGTGTAGGTTATTTTCATAATTTTTATAGAACAGGTATAGTAGTTGGGTTTTTGCTGATTTTGTTAACTATGGTTGTTTGATGGCGTGATGTAATTCGTGAGGCTTCTTTCCAAGGGTTCCATTCATATCAGGTGACTCGAGGTCTTCGTTGAGGTATAATCTTGTTTATTATTTCTGAGGTTTGTTTTTTTTTTGCTTTTTTCTGAGCTTATTTTCATAGAAGATTAAGACCAACTATAGAGTTGGGTTCTTGTTGGCCTTCTGTGGGTATTCATGTACTTAATCCTTTTCAGGTACCTTTATTGAATACTGCTGTGTTGTTATCCTCAGGGGTGTCAGTAACTTGAGCACATCACGCAGCCATTGAAGGTATCCATAGTAATTGAAATGGTTTGATTCAAGGTTTAATTGTTACTGTTTTTTTAGGTATTTATTTCACTGTATTACAGGCAGGAGAGTATTATGAGGTTTCTTTTGCAATTTCAGATAGTGTTTATGGTTCTGTTTTTTTTATGGCAACCGGTTTTCATGGTTTTCATGTTTTGATTGGTACTGCTTTTTTAACGGTGTGTTTGTTTCGTGCTATAAATCAGCATTTTTCTACGGGTCACCATTTTGGATTAGAGGCTGCGATTTGGTATTGGCATTTTGTGGATGTTGTTTGATTGTTTTTATATATTAGTGTTTACTGATGAGCTTCTTAAGATTTTACTTAGCTTAAATTAAAAGCATTAGCCTTTTAAGCTAATAATTCAAATTATTGAAGTGGTTCTATACTTTAATAAAAAGGTTTGATTTGCAATTAAAAAATAAGGTTATAATTCTTTAGAACCGCAAGCAGGTAGCATAAATATTGTATTTAGTTTCGGCCTAAAAGGCGGTTGTAGTATCAACCCTTGCATACAAAACTGAAACTAAATTTTAGTGCTTGTTTGTTAATCAAGTTTTAGCAGATTAAAATTCTGTCAGTTTTGGTAGTGCAGTGCCGGAGGAAACGGATTATGTTGATGTCATAAATTATGTATTATTAGTACCTGTGCTTATGGGTTTAACTTTTTTAATGTGTCTTTTAAGTTTTTTTCTTGCTGGTGTTTTTCTGGGTTTATTTTTGTTGTTGAGGGGCCGGTTTTTGGCGGATCGAGAGAAAAGATCTCCTTTTGAATGCGGATTTGATCCTAAGGATTCAGCCCGTATTCCTTTTTCAATACGTTATTTTTTATTGGCTGTTATTTTTTTAGTTTTTGACTTAGAAATTGTTCTATTAATTCCTTTGGTTTTAATGTTAAGTTCTATAAAAAGGTTAGGGTGTTTATTAAGAGGTATACTATTTATTATTATTTTATTTTTTGGAGTTTTGTATGAGTGGTGGGAAGGTTCTTTTAATTGAATTTACTAATTGATTATAAGTTAGTGTATGGTGCACCAAGAATTTTGATTTCTTTAGAAAAGGTTTAAATCCTTTACTTATAAAGAATTTTAGGTTAATTTAAACCAAAAGCCTTCAAAGCTTTAAATGGACTAAAGTGTTCAAGTTCTAATTGCCAAGTGGCTGAAGTGAAGGTGGAAGATTGTAGCTCTTTTTATGTATTGATATTACCTTGGTAAGCCTATTAGTTGAGTAACAATATAAAACTGCAGATTTTGAGGGGCAGAAGTTATCTGCATAGGTTTAAGGAAAAAATTGGTTTACAACAAGGCTGCTAACTTTTGTTGTGAGTAGTTCAATTCTATTCTTTTCCTTATGTTTTTTTTGTTTCCAAGTTCCTTTTTTTTCTTATTTTTTATGGTTTTGGGTGTTTTTGTTTCTTTATCAAGAAGAAATATTTTTTTGGTTTGATGTGGGTTAGAGATAAATTTGATAGGTTTTATTCCTTTAATAATTCAGCTAAAGAATTTGGGTGAAGTTGAGGCTGCGGTTAAGTATTTTTTGGTTCAGTCTTTTGGGTCTGCTATAATTTTGATGGGAGGTATTTTGTATTTTTATGATGTGGGTTTCTTTTCTTTAGGTTTCTCAGTTTTGATTTTTAGTGGGTTATTTGTGAAATTGGGTGTTTTTCCGTTTTATTTCTGATTACCAAGTGTAATAATTAGTTTGGATTGGGTTTCATGTACTTTGATTGCTACGTGACAAAAGGTAGCCCCTTTCGGTATTTTAATAACTTTAAGTCATAGTGAGTTAAGGTTAATTAGTTTTGGGGTAATAAGTTCTTTAGTTGGAGGTATTTTAGGTATAAATCAGGTTAATGTAAAGTCCTTATTGGCTTACTCTTCAATTGGGCATATAGGTTGAATAATTAGAGTTTGCAAATATAGGATGAGTATCTGTATAGTTTATTTGATTTTATACTTAGTTAGAAACTTTTTTATTTTTTTTTTATTAATAAAAATAAATTTTTACCGAATAAAAACCATTAAAAGTGTAAGAAATATATATAGGTTTTATATAATTTTGTTGGGGTTTAGTTTCTTAGCATTAGCTGGAATCCCTCCGTTGTTGGGGTTTTTTCCTAAGTTATTAAGTATTGAAGTTTTATTGAGGTCACATCATAGTGTCGGCACCTTTTTATTAGTTTTAGGGACTTGTTTTAGGTTATACTATTATATTAGTTTAGTTTTGAATTCATATTCTAACAGTTATTATTGAAATTGAAATAAAAGTGTATTATACGTGAATTCTTTAGGTTACAGTTTAATGTTTTTGGTTACTATTAATTTATTAAGTTTAGTAATACTAGTTATAATGATTTAATTAAAGTGGCAGATTAGTGCATTAGATTTAAGCTCTAAAAATGAAATGAGTATTTCCTTTAATAATGTTGTTAACTAGTATTAGTTTTATTATTCAAGCAGCAACCGCTTTATTAGCGGTTGCTTTTTTTACTTTATTAGAACGGAAAGTTTTAAGTTATATTCAATTACGAAAGGGGCCCAACAAGCCCGGGCTTGTTGGGCTGCCTGCACCATTAGCAGATGCAGGCAAGTTAGCTTTAAAAGAAGTAACAATTCCTACTTTTTCTAATTTATTACCTTATTACTTAGCTCCAGTATTTGGTTTATTTTTAGCATTTATTTTTTGAATTTTGATTGTTTCTTTTTTTGGTAGAATAAGTTTTAAGTTTTCTGTGATATTTTTTTTGGCGGTATCAAGTTTGTCTGTTTATAGAACTATAGTTTCCGGTTGAGCCTCTAATTCTAAATATGCATTATTAGGTGCTTTACGAGCTGTGGCTCAAACTATTTCTTATGAAGTAAGGATAGCTCTAATTATAATTAGAGCTATCCTTACTTTAAAAAGGTTAGATTTTCATATTATAGATATTAATCAAAGAAAATTTTGAGTAGTCTTTTTGCTTTGACAATGCAGATTTGTGTGGCTTGTTTCAACAATGGCAGGAACAAATCGTTCACCTTTTGATTTTGCTGAGGGTGAGTCGGAAATTGTTTCAGGATTTAATATTGAATATAGTGCTGGAACTTTTGCTCTTATTTTTATAGCGGAATATATAAATATTATTTTTATAAGTGTATTAACTAGTATTTTATTTTTTGGTTCTAGGAGTGTTATCATTTTTTTGTCTAAATCATTGTTTTTTATATTTTGTTTTCTTTGATCACGAGGGAGTTTGCCTCGATTTCGTTATGACCAGCTGATGGATTTAACATGAAAAGGTTTTTTGCCTTTTATTTTAAGATTTTTAATGGTTTTAGTTTCTTTAGTTTTTTTAATATAGTTCAAGTAACAGGTTTAGTCCTGATCTTTAGCTTCCAATGCTAGAGTTTTAATTTAAACTACTACTTGTAGATGCTAAAAAGTTTAAACTTTTTAGCACCGTGTCATGATAGAAGCTATTTTTTTAAGTTTGGTCTTTTTAATACCTTTAATAGGGCATCCTTTAAGATTAGGGTTTATAGTTCTTACTATTTCTTCTTTTTCTAGCATTATTTTATGTAATTTAGTTGCATCTTGGTTTGGGTACAGATTGTTTTTAGTTTACGTTGGTGGTATTCTAGTTATATTTTCTTATGTAGTGGCTTTATCTCCAAACTTAACTAAATTTAATTTCAATTATATATATTTATTTATGATTTTGTTTGTTATTAATATAGTGCTTAGATCACAATTAAATTTAAATACTTATTGAGATTTAAGTAATTTAATTTTTAATAAAAGCTTAAGGAACTTATTTATGGTAGGAGGGTTATATAGGTATAAGAATATTATAATTATATTATTTTTATTAGTAATGCTTCTTATTACTATGGTAATAGTTGTCAAAATTTGTTATTATCGATCTGGGCCATTACGACCTTTTAGTTAGATTATGCACAGTCCTATTCGTAAACATCATCCTTTGTTGAAAATTGTAAGTGGTTCTTTAGTTGATTTACCCTCACCCTCAAATTTCTCTATTTGGCGAAATTTTGGGTCTTTGTTAGGTCTTTGTTTAATTATTCAATTAGTTACTGGTGTTTTTTTATCTATACACTATGTTGGACACATTGATTTAGCTTTCAGTTCAGTATCTCATATTGTGCGAGATGTGAATTATGGGTGACTTTTACGTTCTGTCCATGCAAATGGTGCTTCTTTTTTTTTTATTTGTTTATATCTTCATGTAGGACGTGGGATATACTATATGTCTTATTTTTTTATAGAAACTTGAAATATTGGTGTAGTAATTTTTATTTTAACTATAGCAACTGCATTTGTAGGGTACGTCTTGCCGTGAGGTCAGATATCTTTTTGAGGAGCTACTGTAATTACTAATTTATTAAGTGCAATTCCTTATGTAGGAGAGATAATCGTTCAATGAGTCTGAGGTGGTTTTTCTGTAGATAACCCTACTTTAACTCGGTTTTTTTCTTTTCATTTTTTACTTCCCTTTGTTATTGCAGCTTTGAGTGGATTGCATCTTTTATTTTTACATCAAACTGGTTCTAATAATCCTTTAGGGTTAAATAGAGATTTTGATAAAGTGCCTTTTCATTGGTATTATAGAACCAAAGATGCTGTTGGGTTTTTAGTTTTGTTAATATTATTGTTTAGAATAGCAACTTTATTTCCTAATGCGTTGACTGATCCTGAAAATTTTATTCCAGCCAACCCTTTGGTGACTCCAGTTCATATTCAGCCAGAATGATATTTTTTATTTGCTTATGCTATTTTACGAGCAATTCCAAATAAGTTAGGTGGCGTAATTGCTTTATTTATATCTTTATTAGTATTGCTTACTCTACCTGTTACTAAAGGATTATATAAGTTTCGAGGCCTAAGGTTTTATCCTGTAAGCCAAATCTTATTCTGGATTTTTTGTTCTATTTTTCTTTTATTAACTTGAATTGGAATACGGCCAGTTGAGGACCCATATATTTTTATCGGTCAGGTGTTAACTTTATTTTATTTTTTTTATTTTTTAATTAATCCCATTGTGGTTAAATTATGGGAAAAATTATATTAGGCCATTGATCAGAGGTGATGGTTTGTTTTGAAAGCAAATTGAAAGTGTTCAACTCACTTATTGGCTTAAGCTAAGGAGTTAAGAAACTATCTTTAGTTTACAAGACTAATGCTTTAAGTATTAAGCTACGCTAGCAATATAAATGTTAAATTTTACTTATCTTTTTGATTCAATATTTCTATTTATTGTTTTAATTTTTATAACTGTTTTAACTTTTTTTTGAACAATAAACATTTATTATCTCTTTTACTTAGGTTGGAAGCTTTAATGATAAGTTTATTTTGTTTAGCTGTTATTTCTATAAGTCCAATAAATGTAGGATATTACTATTCCTTAATTATTCTAACTTTTGCAGCTTGTGAGGCTGCAGTAGGTTTATCTATTTTAGTAAATATAATTAGTTCCCATGGTTCAAGCTATGTGGGCTCTATAAATTTAATGCAATGTTAGGGACTCTTTTTTGTTGTTTTAGGGTTCTTTATATGTCTTTTATTCGCCCTAATTTTGTTTATGTTACACAGTTATTAATAGTAATTACTTTTGTGTTCAGATTAAAGTTTGGTTATTGCAGAGGCCTTTATAGTTTTTTAAGCTTTTCATTTAGTTTAGATTCAATATCTACAAATTTAATTATTTTGAGGTTTTGGTGTTCTCTTTTAATAATTCTAGGAAGGTTTTATATTTCAAAAAAAAAGTTGGATGAAATATTGTTTCTTATTTCTGTAGTTATTTTAATAATTATTTTGTTTTTGAGCTTTTTAATAACAAATTTATTGATATTTTATATTTGTTTTGAGCTTAGTTTAGTACCTACATTTTATCTCATTATGAAATGGGGATATCAGCCTGAGCGGATTCAGGCTTCTTTATATATGTTGTTATATACTATTTGTGCTTCTTTGTCTTTACTAATCACAATAGTTGAAATAAATAATCATTTAATTAGGTTAAGTATAGTTTTTTCATTTGAGCCAAAAACCGGCTATTATGTTCATAGAGGGTATGCTATTTTCTTAATATTAGCCTTTTTTGTTAAAATACCTTTGTATTTTACCCATTTATGGCTGCCGAAGGCACATGTAGAGGCTCCAGTTGCAGGTAGTATAGTTCTTGCAGGGGTGTTATTAAAGTTAGGATCATATGGTCTTATTCGAGTAATAAGTTTTTGCTATTTATTTATGTATAAATACTCTGAGGTTTTTATGTCTGTAAGATTAGTAGGAGGAGTTTTAACAAGGATAATTTGTGTGGTACAGTCAGATTTAAAGTCTCTAATTGCTTATTCCTCGATTGGACATATAGGTGTTTTAACAGGGGGAATCCTATCTATATCATGGTTTGGAATTGTAGGGGCAGTAATTATAATGGTTGCCCATGGGTTATGCTCTTCTGGTATATTCTTTCTTTCGAACACTTATTACCAAAATAGGAAATCTCGATCCGTATTAATGAATAAAGGGGTTCTTCATGCCTTCCCTTTTATAGTAATATTTAGTTTTTTGGTTTTTTCTTGTAATATATCTGCACCACCATCTATTAATTTGGCAGGCGAATTGATTTTATGTATAGGTATTTTATCTTTTTCTTACGTTAGAGCAATCCCTGTTGCTTTAATAACATTGCTTTCTGGTGGGTATTCTATGTATTTGTATGTTTTATCTAGCCATGGAAATACAGTTAAGATATTTGGCTCATGAAAGCAATTAAAAAATTATGATATTTTTTGTATTGCTTTGCATTTTTTACCTATCTGAGGTATTATTTTAAATTTAAAAATATATATTTGTTTAAGTAGTTTAATTAAAATTTGAAATTGTGGTTTTCAAGATACATATAAAAAGTTTGTCTTAAACAAAATGTTAAATTCTTTTAAAAAAATTCAAGTATTTTGATATAAAATTTTATATTTGTTTTCTTTTATTATGTTTGTTTTGTTTATATTTTTTAGTAAAAGTTCTAAGACTTATATTTTAGAGTTTGTTTTGTTTGATTGAAATAGAATTTCTTTTAGATTTCCTTTAATTATTGATTCAATCAGACTAAGGTTTAGGTCTGTTATGCTTTTTATTAGGGGCTCAGTAATAATGTTTTCTAATTACTATATGGAAGGAGAAAAATTTATAAATCGATTCTCTATTTTAATTTTACTTTTTATTTTATCAATAAATTTTTTAATTTTTGTACCTAATTTAATTACTTTGCTAATAGGTTGAGATGGTTTAGGTATTGTTTCACTTCTTTTAGTAATTTTTTATCAGAATTCTAAGTCTTTAGGAGCAGGAATAATTACTTTTATATCTAATCGAGTTGGAGATGCGTTGTTAATTATTTCAATTGGTTGAATAATTAGTATAGGCAGTTGAAATATTTATTTTACTAATTTTAGTAGAGGATTTGGTTTTGTTTTGTGGTGCGTAGTAATTGCCGCTATAACAAAAAGAGCTCAGATTCCGTTTTCGGCTTGGTTACCTGCTGCTATAGCAGCTCCAACACCTGTTTCTGCTTTAGTGCATTCATCAACATTAGTGACAGTAGGAATTTATTTATTAGTTCGTTTTTACGATCAAATTTTTATTATTCCTTCTTTAAGCTGATATATTTTAAATATTGGTACTTTAACTACCCTTATAGCAGGGATAAGTGCAGTTAGGGAGACAGATTTAAAAAAAATTATTGCTTTATCAACCTTAAGGCAATTAGGAGTAATAATGTTTTCATTAGGATTAGGTCTTAAGGAGCTTTGCATTTTTCATTTATACACCCATGCTTTATTTAAGGCTTTGTTGTTCATTTGTGCAGGTGGAATGATCCATAGACATAGTCATTTACAAGATGTTCGAAAATTAGGCTCTGTATGGTATTTTATACCTATTACAACATCTTGTTTAAATATTGCAAATTTGTCATTGTGTGGATTTCCATTTTTGTCTGGATTTTATTCAAAGGACCTTATTTTAGAGTCTATATTAGAAAATCAAATTACATCGGTAACATTAAGGTTAATAGTAGTTGCAACATTTTTAACAACTCTTTATTCTGCTCGCCTTACTTTTTTGAGAGTAATTAAAAATAATAATTTTTTTCCTATAAGTAGAAAACTTGAAGAGAATGATTTTAATGTTAAGCCAATAGTGTTAATAACTTTAGTTTCGATTATGAGTGGACCCTCTCTTTATTGGGTGATAAATTCAGAGGTTTTGGAGCCCAATATAAATGTTTTTGAAAAGCTCTTACCTTTAATTTTGATTCTTTCTGCCATTGTTGTTGTATTCTCCGGAAGAAAACATTTATTTATAGCAAAGAATAAAATAATATTATTTTATTCTTGTTCAAACATGTGATTTATTGCCCCTCTTTCTTCACAACCAGTAATTATAAGATTTATGAAAGTATCTCAAGATAACATTAAATTAGTAGATCAAGGATGAAATGAGACTCTAGGGGGTCAAGGATTATTTAAAATTAGTTCTAGAATTTTTCGTTTTATGTCAATTATTCAGATAAGAAAGGTTAATGTTTTTGTAGGCCTTATAGTTTTAAATTTATTAATTGTCATCAAAGTTTGACTGGTATAAATTTAAGTAGCTCAAAATAAGAGCGTAACATTGAAGCCGTTAAAGTGATAATATTATCCTTAAATAATTACTGATAATATTACTATTTTAATTAAGGGTGTTCATCACAATATAGAGTTAATAAAATAGTTATTACATAGGATTGAACCATCATAATTACTATTTCAAATATAAAATATAGGATTTGAAATAATCCAACAATGGTTCAAGGTATAATTCCCACAGTTAATACACCAGCTGATAATAAGCAGCCTATAAGTCCTATAATAATATGCCCTGCAGACAGGTTTGCTGTTATTCGAACAGATAATGTTATAGGTCGAATTAAAACTCTAATAAGCTCTAAAGCACCTAATACTCAGCCTAAGCCAATAGCAGATTGAGGTCTCACATAATGTGAAGACCATGCTTTTAGATTAAAAATGCTGGCAGAAAATATAACAACCAGCCAAAGGGGTATGGATACGGAGAGTGTACATACTAAATGGGCAGTTGTTGAGAAAAAATAAGGAATAAGCCCTGAAATGTTCGAGACAATAAGCATAATAAATAAAGATATAATGATACTTAAGTACCCACCTAAATAACGTGCATTAGTTCTTATTCTTATTGAATAAAAAAAATCGGAGAATATAAGTAAAGTAAGGTTAATTTTATCCAAGGTGAACCAGAATGTCCTTATTATTAAAAGAAGAAATGTTCAACATCCCCCTCAAATAAAAAACGAAAATCTTAAAAAGGTAAAGTTTAAATCATCAAATCTAGAAAAAATATCAACTAACATTACCAGTTTCATTTAGGAGCTTTACGTAAAGCTTTGTTATTACCAAAAGAGATAAAGTTTAATTTATTAATTGATATAAATCTGAAAAATACTTTTATTATAAAAATTAATGTTAAAATTATAATTGATAAAAAGGCTCAGTTTAGTGGAGATAGTTGAGGCATAGAAAAATTCTAAATAGCTAGATACTAAAGCCTGACAAGCTTTTATTATATTTTAACTAATCTTTCTTAATTTCTAAATTCTAAAATTCAGTCAATAAATGAATTTAGGTTCACAGATTCAATCACAATTGGTATAAATGAATGGTTTGTACCGCAAATTTCTGAACATTGGCCATAGAATACACCAGGTCGATTTATGTAAAAACCGAGTTGATTTAGTCGTCCTGGTACAGCATCAATTTTAAGTCCAAGCGCAGGTACTGCTCAGGCGTGTAGAACGTCAGCTGACGTTACTAAAGCCCGGATATTACAACCGTAAGGAAGAACTACCCGATGATCTACTTCTAAAAGCCGATAATCCCCTATAGATAATTCTTCGGTAGGGATTATATATGAGTCAAATTCTAAATTCATAAAATCGGAAAACTCATATCTTCAATATCATTGATGACCAACAGCTTTAAAAGTAATTAATGGATCTCTAACTTCATCTAAAAGATAGAGTAATCGTAAGGAAGGAAGTGCTAAAAAAATTAAAACAACAGCAGGTAAAATAGTTCAAATTATTTCAACTTCTTGACTTTCGAGTATAGTTCGGCAAGTAAAATTATTTACCAAGAGTTTAATTATAGCGTATGTAACAATAGTAGATACAATAGCTAAAATTACTAAGGCATGATCATGGAATATAATTAGCTGCTCTATTAAGGGAGATGCAGCTTCTTGAAAATTTAGTGTTCCTCAGCTTGACATTTAATTTAAATAATTACCCCAGTTTCAGGATCATTGTGAAAGTCAGAAGGTAGAACGTGGCTCCATTCTTTGTTAGTTGATAAAGCAGGTGCCACTATAACAGACCGCTGTGAAGCTATACTCTCTCAGACTGCATATAAAAAAACTAATACAGCAATAAAAGAAATTATACTCCCCAGTGAAGAAACAACGTTTCATTTTGTGTAGGCATCAGGGTAGTCTGAATAACGCCGAGGCATTCCTGCTAACCCTAAAAAGTGTTGAGGGAAAAATGTAAGGTTTACTCCAATAAACATAATATAAAAGTGGACTTTTGATAAATTGGGATTTAATCCTAATCCAGTAAAAATAGGATAATAGTGAGAAAATCCAGCAAATAAAGCAAATACAGCTCCCATTGACAGTACATAGTGAAAATGTGCGACTACATAATAAGTATCATGTATACAAATATCAATTGAGGAGTTAGCAAGAACTACCCCAGTTAGACCACCAATAGTGAATAAAAAAATAAACCCTAAAACTCATAATATAGGAGTTTCAAATTTAATTACACTTCCATGAATTGTAGCTAATCAACTAAAAACTTTAATTCCGGTAGGAACAGCAATTACCATAGTAGCTGCTGTAAAGTAAGCCCGTGTGTCTACATCTATTCCAACAGTAAATATATGATGTGCTCAAACTAAAAATCCTAAAATACCAATTGAAACTATTGCATAAATTATACCTAAGGTTCCGAATACTTCTTTTTTAACAGAGTAGTGGGCAGTAAGATGAGAAATTAGACCAAATCCAGGTAAAATAAGAATGTACACTTCAGGGTGACCAAAAAACCAAAACAAGTGTTGATATAAAATAGGGTCCCCCCCACCACAAGGGTCAAAAAATGAGGTATTAAAATTTCGATCTGTAAGTAATATAGTAATTCCTCCGGCTAAAACAGGTAGAGAAAGTAGTAATAAAATAGCTGTCAATTTAATAGATCAAACAAATAGTGGAACGTGTTCAAACTGATACCCATGTCATCGTATATTAATTGTAGTAGTAATAAAGTTAATAGATGCTAAAATTGAGGAAACACCAGCTAAGTGCAAAGAAAAAATAGCTAAATCTACTGATCCTCCCCTATGAGCAATATTTCCCGCTAATGGGGGATAAACAGTTCATCCTGTTCCAGCACCTATTTCAACTAAAGCACTTCTTAAGAGAAGTGTTAAGGCAGGTGGTAAAAGTCAAAATCTTATATTATTTATTCGAGGAAAAGCCATGTCAGGAGCACCAAGTATTAAAGGAACAAGTCAATTTCCAAAACCCCCTATCAAAACAGGTATAACTAGGAAAAAAATCATTACAAAAGCATGTGCTGTAACAATAACATTATAAAGTTGATCATCCCCCAATAAAGCTCCAGGTTGACCTAATTCCAGTCGAATTAAAATCCTTAAGCTTGTTCCAACTATTCCAGCTCAAGCACCAAATAAAAAATACAAAGTACCAATATCTTTATGATTTGTTGAAAATAATCACCGCGT